TCTTCTATTTTTTTTTTCTTTTTTCTTAAAAAAATAGACAATCAACTTTTGTATTTCTGTTGCATCTTAGGAGTGTCGGTACACTTTAATTTGACCCTCCTTTCTTTTTGATCTTTGGTTCCTACCATACTTTATTGGTATGATTAGGGTTTAATTGGTTCTTTCAAAAGTTCCGATTGGGCCCTTTTACAGGGATGAGGACCTATTCTTAAGTTCCGAGATCTGAAGGATTGATGTAAAATATCGAATAAAATGTTTATGTATATATTAGATTGGAAATTAGAATAGTAAATTTTTAGTTTACTAATCTTTATTTAATATATGCAAGTTATCATTAATAACTTTTATAAGTTATGTGTTAACTTTAGTAGGACCCCCCTACCCCCCCCCCTAATCCAGTCCGGGTATAAACTATTTCAGGGATAGGTAAGGTACTTAGGAGGTGATAGAAGGAGAGGCAGTATGTGGAACCCCCAAGGGTGTTAGTAGGTTGTAGTAAGTATTTTCCTAAAGAGATAATTATTAGCTTATGCCCACTTGTGGACGGCGGATTTACAAGAAAAGATATTTATCGAATAATTTCCTGAAGAAATTATGACGCTTGTTATATCGAATAGATTATTAACTAAAGCTTAGCAATTGATTTATGTATCATTGAGTATGGATAGAAATGCAATAACTTGCTAGTCTGTAATTAAAGGTATGTGAAATATTTAATATATGGATACATTTACACTATATAGTATTACCGATATTCTGGGAACCGATAGGAGGGGGGGATAAATCTATAATGTACCGATTCAAGGAAGGAGCCAAATTAAAGTTTGATTCTAGCTTGCAGAATTTATTAACTAATAGTTGTACATGTTAATATTTGTGTGATTTAATTTATCTAAATGGTTGTTTTATCTTAAGTTGCAGTTCTTGATCTTGAAATTTAAGTAGATTTAGATTCAGTTAATTAGTTTAATCCTGACAAAGGTTGTGCCAGCAGTCGCGGTTACACATCTGGGGTGAATGAATTAGTTTTGGTTATTGATTTAATTTGTTTTTAAAAATTACAATTAGATTTTGATTTTATAGGTGAAATTGGGAATTTATTTAATTTGTAATGTTTTGATTAAATCAGAAAGTTTTTATTTAAACTAGGATTAGATACCCTATTATTTTAAACTGTTATATTTAATACCTTAGAATTAATAGTTATGTTCTTAAAATTAAAAGAATTTGGCGGTAATTTAGTCTTTTTAGAGGAACCTGTCCTGTAATTGATGATCCACGATGAATTTTACTTTATTTATTGTTTATATACCTCTGTCATGAATGTTTTATTAGAATATTTTCGTTAATCTTTATGGGAAAAATGTCAGGTCAAGGTGTAGTTATAATAAAGAAGAGATGGGTTACAATAATTATATTTATTGGATTTTAATTATGAAAATGTTAATGAAATTGGATTTAGAAGTAATTGCTATTAGAAAGTAGCTTTGATATATTGCTCTGAATTATGCACACATCGCCCGTCACTCTCGTTGAATTTGTAAGATGAGATAAGTCGTAACAAAGTAGGCCTACCGGAAGGTGGGCCTAGAAAGTCAAGTTATTTCCTTAGAGGAGCTATTATTTACATTAATATGTTTAGTTGTGCAAATCAACTTAACTTGATTTAATATTGACTTAATTATTTTGTTAGTTATAATTGTTTTTATAGAAATAACTTTTATTTTAGTATATTTTATTGAACTAATTTATTGATTGATAGTATAAAGTACTGTGAAGGATTGTTTTTTATTAAAGTTAAAGTTTAATTAATTTTTTGTACCTTTTGTATCAGGGTTAATTAACTATATGTTATAGATGTTACCTATCCCGAAATAAAGAGGGATAAAGGCCTATGGGTTTCAATGTATCAAAATTGTTTCTAATTGGTTTTTAGTAATGATATGTTATTCGTTCTTTATATATCTGGTTTTCTTGGAATTGAATTTAATTTAGGATAAAAGCATTAATATAATAAGTGATTTTTATTTAATAGTTTTTATCTAATATTACTAGGGATAAGCTTGGTAATATTATTATAATTTGTCTTTATAGAAGCTGTTGTAGGCTTAGAATCGGCCATCATTAATTTCGTTATAGAATAGGCTTGTAGTTTTATTTATTTATTGTGAAATTTAATTAATTACAGGAATAAATAATTGAATTTAATGTTTATTAATATAATGATTAAATTAGTATTTTATTTAATTAAATTATAGGAACTCGGCAAATATTATACTCGCCTGTTTAACAAAAACATGTCCTTTTGTAAATTGAATATAAGGTCTAATCTGCCCAATGATTAATTTTGAATGGCCGCGGTATTTTAACTGTGCTAAGGTAGCATAATCACTTGTCTTTTAATTAAAGGCTAGAATGAATGATTGGACGAGGTATTAGCTTTCTTTAATTTAGTTTATGAACTTAATTTTTCAGTCAAAAAGCTGAAATGTGTTTGAGGGACGAGAAGACCCTATAGATCTTTATATCTGTATTTATTATAAATTATAGTGAATTAATTATTATATATTAATATATGTATTTGGTTGGGGCGACTGTGGAATTTAAATTAACTTCTACTTATTTTTATCATAAATGAATGTATAGTTGATCCATTTTTAATGATTAAAAGATTAAGTTACCTTAGGGATAACAGCGTAATTTCTTCGAAGAGTTCTTATCGATGAAGAAGTTTGCGACCTCGATGTTGGATTAAAATAAGTTTTGGGTGCAGAAGCTCATAAACTAGGTCTGTTCGACCTTTAATTTTTTACATGATCTGAGTTCAGACCGGCGTAAGCCAGGTCAGTTTCTATCTTCAAGAATATTATTAGGTTTTAGTACGAAAGGACCAAACTTAAGGAATAAAAGTTTTTAATTATTGATTTCTATTACTATCTTGGCAGATTAGTGCGATAAATTTAGAATTTGTTTATGTAGATTCTTCTACAGATAGTAGTGTTTTTGGTTTCTTATTTTTTAACTATTATCTTGATTTTAGTAGGAGTTGCTTTTACCACTCTTTTGGAGCGAAAAGTGTTAGGTTATATTCAGTTGCGAAAGGGGCCTAATAAGGTTGGCTTTATAGGACTCCTACAACCCTTTTCTGATGGTTTAAAATTATTCTTTAAGGAACAAACTTTTCCATCTCTTTCTAATTTTATTGTTTACTATATTTCTCCTGTGTTTTTATTAACTTTATCTTTTACTCTTTGGGTTTTATTTCCTTATTTTATTAATGTATATAATTTTAATTTTGGAGCTTTATTTTTTTTGTGTTGTACTGGTATAGGAGTATATGGTATCTTGCTTTCTGGTTGAAGATCAAATTCTAATTATGCTCTTTTAGGAGGGCTACGTTCGGTGGCTCAAACAATTTCTTACGAAGTAAGAATAGCTTTGATTTTAGTATGTATATTAATTTTTATTTTTGGGTTTAATTTAGTAGATTTCATGTTTTATCAAAGTTATATTTGATTTATTTTTTTTTCTTTTCCTCTGTTTTTTTGTTGAATTTCTTCTTGTTTAGCGGAAACTAATCGATCTCCTTTTGATTTTGCTGAGGGGGAATCAGAGCTAGTTTCTGGTTTTAATGTTGAATATAGAAGAGGGGGCTTTGCTTTTATTTTTTTAGCTGAATATATAAATATTATTTTTATAAGTTTATTAAGATGTATTATCTTTTTAGGGTGTGATCTATATTCTATTAAGTTTTTTATTAAATGAACTTTTCTAATTTTTCTTTTTATTTGAGTTCGAGGTACTTTTCCTCGTTATCGATATGATAAATTAATATATTTAACCTGAAAGGTTTTTCTACCCATTTCTTTATACTATCTCTTGTTTTTTTCAGGAGTTATAGTTCTATTTATTTAGATGAAAGAATGCCCAAGTTAAAGGGTATGTATCAAAGTAGGTGAAGCAATGGTTAAAAGACAACTGCTTTAAGTAACCTTTGTCGAATAAAACTTCAATTTCATTAAAGTAGGGGATGCAATATATGCTGCCCTATTCAATTAATAATCAATTATTCAATCCCATTTTTTGGCATTATGGGATTGATAGTCAAGCTTTAAGTAACCTTTGTTAATATTAAGTTAATGAAGGAATTTAACCTTCTTATTGTACTTTCAAAGTACAAGCTTTTCTTAAGCTAATTAACTAACTTTATGCTTTAAGTAACCTTTGTCGAATAAAACTTCAATTTCATTAAAGTAGGGGATGCAATATATGCTGCCCTATTCAATTAATAATCAATTATTCAAGTAATCAATCTCATATTTTAAGTATTATGGGATTGATAATGAAATATATAAAGTATACTACAGTTAAAATTTGTCCTGTTAGAATAAATGGATCTTCTACTGGTTTGGCCCCAATTCAAGTTAGTATTATTAAGATTCTTACAAATCTTCAAAATAAGACTTGATTAATAGGGTAAAATGTTAATCCTTGGAATTTGTTTTTATTGGTAAATGGTAAGATTGCGATGATAGCAATTGATACTACTATTGCAATTACCCCACCTAATTTATTAGGAATGGATCGTAGGATAGCGTAGGCAAATAGGAAATATCATTCTGGTTGGATATGTACTGGTGTAACTAAAGGTCTTGCAGGAATAAAATTTTCAGGATCTCCTAATAATCGTGGTTCTAATAATGTTAATATAATGAATAATATTATTGTGATAGTTATACCTGCGAGATCTTTAATTGAAAAATATGGGTGGAAAGGAATTTTATCTAAGTTTCTTTTTAATCCTATAGGGTTGTTTGACCCCGTTTGATGTAAGAATAATAAATGAATTATTGTTATAGCTCTTAAAATGAATGGTAATAAAAAGTGTAATGTAAAGAATCGTGTTAATGTAGCATTTCCTACGGAAAATCCTCCTCATAGTCATTTTACTAAGGTGTCCCCTAAGTAAGGAATTGCTGATAATAAGTTAGTAATGACTGTTGCTCCTCAAAATGATATTTGTCCTCAAGGTAAGACATACCCTAGGAATGCTGTTCCTATAGTTATGAATAATATAATGATTCCTACTATTCATGTGGGTGTTAATTTGTAGGATCCGTAGTATATTCCACGCCCTACGTGTAAATATAAACATATAAAGAATAAGGAAGCGCCGTTAGCGTGTAAATTTCGTAATAACCACCCTCTATTAACATCTCGACAAATATGTACTACTCTTTTGAATGCAAGTTCAATGTTTCCTGTATAATGTATTGCTAAAAAAATACCGGTTATAATTTGAATTATTAAACATATTCCTAAGAGGGACCCAAAGTTTCATCATAATGAGATTGATGAAGGAGTAGGTAAATCAATAAGTGATCCATTAATAATTTTAAGTAGCGGGTGTGTTTTTCGTAGTGGTTTATTCATTAGTTTTTTATTCGTAAGGGGCCTTCGTGTACATTTACGATATAGGAAATTACGACTATTGTTATAAATAAGTAGATAATTATTGTTAATGTGATAATTATATTGTGTATATTAAATATTTTAATTAGGCTTAATACTTGTTCATTGTTGAGATTTATTTTTTTAATTGTTTCTGTTATGTTGGGTTGAGTTTTTAATAGGGTTAGAACTAATACTGTTCTTATTCTTGTGATAATGAATAATATTATTGTAATTGATGTGTGAAATTTCTCGTTTGATGCAATTCTAGCTATGTAAATAAATAAAACTAAAGCCCCTCTTAATATAGTAATTAAAAGAATGTAGGAAAATCAGAATGTATCAATTATTATTCCGGTAATTAGGGATACATTGATTGTTTGTATGATTAATGCTAATCCTATTCTTAAAGGGTGTTTAAGAAATATGAATGTAATTCTAATTGTAATTGATGTTGTAATTAAAAGGTTTGTCATAATCAGTGAATAGTTTAAAAAACATTAATTTTGGAGATTAAAGATGGGATTTAATTCTCTTTACTGATAGTTTTAAAGATTAACTCTATTTATGATTTACAAGATCATCGTTTTTTTTAAACTATTAAAACAACTAACTTATGATTGGATTATGTGCTTTCATTATATTTTTATCTGGTATGTTTGTTTTTTGTTCTATACGTAAACATCTTCTTTTAACTCTTTTGAGATTAGAGTTTTTAGCTCTTTCTCTTTATTTTTATTTATTTATTTATTTATGTTGTTATGGTATATCTTATTATTTTATTTTGGTTTTTTTAACTTTTATTGTATGTGAGGGTGCCCTTGGTCTTGGTATTTTGGTTTGTTTAATTCGGAGTCAGGGTAGAGATAATATTTCTAGATTATCTATTTTGGGATGATAAGAGTTTTGTTTTTTATGTTTTTTAGAATCCCTTATTTATTATTAGGTTCTTGGTGATTTTTTATTGTTTCTCTTATGATTGCTTTTTTTGTTTTTTTTAATACCTTTTGGTTTTCTGATTTTTATAGTATAATAAGTTATTCTTTTGGGGGGGATATTCTGTCTATGAGTATAATTTTCTTGAGATTTTGGATTGTTATATTAATAATGGTTGCAAGTTATCTAATTTATAAGAATGATAATTTTCCTTTAGAATTTATGTTTGTGAATCTTTTCTTGCTGCTTTTTTTGTTTTTATCTTTTAGAACAACTAATCTTTTTCTCTTTTTTGTTTTTTTTGAATCTTCTTTAATTCCTACTTTGTTTTTAATTTTTGGTTGGGGCTATCAACCTGAACGTTTGAATGCTGGTTATTGCTTTTTATTTTATACTTTAATTGCTTCTATACCTTTGTTATTATGTATTTTATATATTGATAAGGTTTCTGTATCTTTATTTTATTTTTTAATCGATTTGGAAGTTAATTTTTATGTTTATATGTCTTTAATTATGGCATTTTTGGTTAGGATGCCTATGATTTTTGTTCACTTTTGATTACCTAAGGCTCATGTTGAGGCTCCTATTTCTGGTTCTATAATTTTGGCAGGTGTTTTACTTAAGTTGGGGGGTTATGGTTTAATGCGAGTTCTTTATTTCATTTATGAATATTCTGTTGTTTGTAATCATTTTTTTATTAGACTAAGATTGTTTGGTATAGTTTTAGTAGGTATTCTTTGTATATATCAAACTGATATTAAGTCTTTAATTGCTTATTCTTCAGTAGCTCATATAGGCATAGTTTTATGTGGTTTATTTACTTTAAATTCTTGGGGTTATACGGGTGCACTAATATTGATAATTGGTCATGGTTTATGTTCATCAGGTTTATTTTGTTTGGCAAATATTATTTATGAGAAGAGTCATAGTCGTAGTTTTTATATTAATAAGGGGTTGATTGTATTTATACCTTCTATATCGTTATTTTGATTTATTTTAAGAGCCAATAATATAGCATCTCCTGTTTCTGTTAATTTAGTTGGTGAAGTTATATTAATTAATAGAGTGATAGGGTGAAGATCTCTAAGTTTAGTGTTTTTAGGGGTTTCTTCTTTTTTAAGATGTTGTTATAGTATTTTTTTATATTCTTATATTCAACATGGTCGTTTATATAGAGGTATTATGGGTTTTGGTTTTAATTCTTGTCGGGAATACATTTTGGTATTTCTTCATATTGTTCCTTTGAATATTTTAATTTTAAAGTGTGATTTGTTTGATTTTTGTATTTAGTTTAAATAGTTTATTTAGAATAGCAGTTTGTGGAATTGCAGGTGTTTAATAAAACTTTAGACCATTTTAGGGAAGGTTTCTTTATATATTCTAGGTTCTTTAATGTTGTTAATTAGAGGCATTATATTTTTTATTTTTGGTGTTTATTTTTTAATTTTGGATTATTCTCTTTTTTTGGACTGGGAAATTTTAAGTCTTAATAGTTGTTCTATTATAATAACCTTTATTTTTGATTGAATTTCATTAATCTTTTTAGGATGTGTTTTTATTATTTCTTCTATGGTTGTTTATTACAGTGAGAGATATATAGGTTCAGATATCTATAGGGTTCGGTTTTATTTTTTAGTTTTAATGTTTGTATTATCTATAATAATAATAATTGTTAGACCTAATCTTATAAGAATTCTTATTGGTTGAGACGGTTTGGGTTTAGTTTCTTATTGTCTGGTAATTTACTTTCAGAATTATAAATCTTACTCTGCAGGAATATTAACTGTGTTAACTAATCGGGTAGGAGATGTTGCTATTTTATTAGCTATTGCTTGAATAATAAATTTTGGTAGTTGGCATTATATTTTTTATGTTAGAGTTTGAGATGATTCTTGAATAATATATTTAATTATATTGATTGTTTTAGCTGGTTTTACTAAAAGAGCTCAAATTCCTTTTTCTTCCTGACTTCCTGCTGCTATGGCAGCTCCAACCCCTGTTTCTGCTTTAGTTCACTCCTCTACTTTAGTTACTGCGGGGGTTTACTTGTTAATTCGTTTTTCTGATTTGTTAAAATCAATTGATTGTAGTTTCTTTTTGTTATTATCAGTGATAACTATATTTATAGCAGGGCTGGGTGCTAATTTTGAATATGACTTGAAAAAAATTATTGCTTTATCTACTTTGAGACAATTGGGTTTAATAATATCAATTTTATTTATTGGTTATCCAATTTTAGCTTTCTTTCATTTATTAACTCATGCTTTCTTTAAGGCTTTATTATTTCTATGTGCTGGTTTGATAATTCATTGTATAAGAGACTCTCAAGATATTCGTCATATAGGTGTAATAATTAATCATCTTCCTTTTACATGTGCATGTTTTTTGATTTCTAATTTTTCTTTATGTGGCCTTCCTTTTATATCTGGGTTTTATTCAAAGGATATTATTATTGAAATAATATCTCATTCTTCTTTTAATACCTTTATCTTCATCATTTTTTTTCTTTCTGTAGGTTTAACTGTGTCCTACAGAACTCGTTTACTTTTTTTTTGTCTTTCTTTTAATATAAATTCTTATGTTTGTCAAAGTTATACTGAGGACGGTATTATAATGAAGTCCATAATTTTATTGTCTTTTTTGGCTATCTTTGGGGGGAGAACTTTAAGATGGTTACTTTTTAATTGTCCTACTTTAATTTTATTTCCTTTTTATTTAAAGTTTTTGCCTTTAGTTTCTGTTTTGTTTGGTGGCTGATTGGGTTATGAGTTTTCTATAATTGGTTTATTTAATTCTATTTTCTTTTTAAATTATTATTCTTTTACTTGATTTTTAGGTTCTATGTGGTTTATACCTATATTTAGTACTTTTATACTTTATGATAAGTTTTTTATTTTATCTAAGAAGTATGATAGAGTTATAGATTCTGGTTGAGGGGAATATGTAATTTCTAGCGGGCCTATTTCTTTCTTTTCTGGTTTAAGAAAAATCTTAAATTTATATCAGTTTAATAATGTTAAGGTTTTTATGCTTATGTTTATTATGATTTATTTATTTTCTGTAATTTAGTTTAAGTAGCTTAATTAAAGCATGACATTGAAGTTGTTGGGATGGGGATTTTCCTCCTTGAACGATATTCATAGAACTTATGTTCATTTTTTCATTGAAAATGAAGTGTTTTAAACATTAAACTATATGAATTAAAGGGGAAAACGGAATTGAACCGCTTTAAAAGATAGTTAGCAGCTTCTTTTAGGGACACCTTCCCCTTTTAATTGGGTGTTTTAACCATTGGTTTCATTAACAATGAAATGCCTCTTTTTGGCTTCAATTAAAAGTAAGGAGAAACGTGTTCTCTGATTTTTAGGTCGAAACTAAATGTAACTATTACTTCACTACTTTTGGTGAGGTAGACTTATCCAGTACTTTTTAATTGCAAATTAAATGTTATAGTTAACTACAACCCCTAGTTGGCTCATTCAAGGACTCCATTTTTTCATTCGTGATATAGTCCAATTAATAAAATTACAATGAATGCGCTAATAGTGAAGAATCAGATTTTCATAATTCTGTTCTTTATTACAATAATTATGGGTAGAATAATAACGATCTCAATGTCAAAGATTAGGAATAGAACGGCTAATAAGAAGAATTGAATAGAAAAAGGTATTCGGGATCTTCTTTTAGGATCAAAGCCACATTCAAATGGGGATATCTTTTCTCGGTCTAAGATTGATTTTTTAGAGATAATTGTGCAGATTAAGATTAATCCTAATGAAATTAATATAACTAAAATTACTGATGATAAAATTATATAAATTATCCTTTTCAATTTTATTGAGCCTTTTAATTGGAAGTTAAATATACTTTTTATACTAAAAGGACAACTACCTCATCAGTAGATTGAAATATAGAGAAATAATCATACTACATCTACAAAGTGTCAATATCAAGCTGCTGCTTCAAATCCAAAGTGATGTTTTCTTCTAAAGTGATTTAGTAAGTGTCGTATTAAACATACTATTAAAAATGTAGTTCCAATAATTACATGAATTCCATGGAATCCTGTAGCTATATAAAAACATGATCCAAATACTGAGTCTCTAATAGTAAATCTTGCTTCGTAGTATTCGTATGCTTGAAGTACGGTAAAATATACTCCTAGTATTACTGTAATAATTAAAGCTCTTTTGGTTTGTGTGAAGTTTTTTTCTATGATTCTGTGATGGGCTCATGTAACAGTTAGTCCTGAGCATAATAATACCATGGTATTTAATAGAGGTACATGTATAGGGTTAAAAGTTAAAATTCCTTTGGGCGGTCAAGTTCTAATTTCTACTGTAGGTCTTAGTCTTCTATGGAAGAATGCTCAGAAGAATGATACAAAGAATAATACTTCTGAAACAATAAATAAAATTATACCTAATTTTAATCCTTGAGTTACTGCTAATGTATGTTTACCTTGATATGTACCTTCTCGCGAGATGTCACGTCATCATTGAATTATTGTTAATAGTAGGATTAATACTCCTAATATGTATAAGTTTATTCTATTTTTATGGAATCATATTACTATTCCTGATGTTAGTGTTATTGCTCCGATTGACCCTGTTAGGGGTCAGGGTCTTACATCTACTAAATGATATGGGTGATTATGTGTGTTCATAAGTAACTTCCTTGGTATATAGGGCTCTTAATATAGAGAATACATAAGCTTGAATTAAAGCTACTGCTGTTTCGTATAATATTAGGAATACTTCTATAATTATAGTTATTGGGAAAATACTATATCTAGCGGTTACAATAAATCTTCCGAGTATGCATATGAATAAATGTCCAGCAACTATGTTAGCTATTAATCGGACAGATAATGATACAGGTCGTGTTAAGTTACTAATGGTTTCAATACAAACTATAAAGGGTATTAGGATTGAAGGGGTTCCCTCTGGCACTAAATGGGCAAATATATGTTGAGTGTGGTTAATTCACCCAAATAATATAATAGCTAACCATATTGGTAGGGCTAGTGATAATGTAAAGGCTAGATGCGAGGATCTAGAAAATACGTTTGGGAGTAACCCAATTGTGTTATTTATAAGGATAAATATAAATAAGGTAACAAATATAATGGAAAAAGCTTGGTTCTTTCTTCCAAGAATTGCTTTAAACTCTACGTGTAATTTGGAGTATACAATTTTTGTAATTATATTGTATCGTGAAGGAATAAGTCAATATATTCTGGGGATTATAAGTAATACAAGGATTGCTCTAGTTCAGTTAAGGGACAGTCTTGTAGATGTAGCAGGATCAAATGTTGAGAATACATTTCTTATCATTTTCAATTATAATGTTTAATAGTTCTTGTGAATTGTTTTTTTGTTTTAGGCTGGGTGTCTACTTGGAAGTATATCATTGTTATTATAATAATAAGAGTAGTATTAAATATAATAAATAATATTGTTCATCAGATTGGTGCTATTTGTGGAATTAAAAAGTATTATAAATTAATATCTTTAGTTTGACAAACTAATGTTTTATTTAAACTAACTTTTTTATCATTAAGGGTAGTTGTTAATTACCATACTTTGGTTTAAGAGACCATTACTTACTTTCAGTCACTTAATGAGTCATAATTTTTCTGTAATCAGTCAATAAATTGATTAACTTCGACACTTTCTAGTACAATAGGCATGAATCTGTGATTTGCTCCACAAATTTCTGAGCATTGTCCAAATATTAATCCAGGTCGATTTAGTAAAAATCTACTTTGATTCAATCGTCCAGGAGTTCCATCTACCTTTACTCCAATTCTGGGAATTGTTCATGAATGAATTACATCTGCTGATGTTACTAGGATTCGGATTTGAGTATCTATTGGTAAGATTACTCGATTATCTACATCTAATAATCGGAATCCATCTCTTTCTAGTTCTTTTGTAGGAATTATATATGAATCAAATTCTATATTTAAGAAGTCGGAGTATTCATAACTTCAGTACCATTGATGTCCGATTGTTTTAATTGTTATTATAGGTCTTACACATTCATCTATTATATAAAGAATTCGGATTGAAGGCAGAGCAATAAAGATTAATGTAATTGCAGGTATAATAGTTCATACAGTTTCGATTGTGTTTTCTTCAAGTAAAAACCGGTCTGATAGTTTTGATGTAATTATAGTTACTATTATATATCTTACTAAGATAGAAATTATTGTTAAAATTATTATTGTGTGATCATAAAAGAATATAAGTTGTTCTATTATTGGGGAGTTAGCATCTTGGAGGTCAATTCTTGCTCATGTTGCGATTCTTAATGAAAGAGTTATTCTTTATACATGAAGTTTAAGTTCATTGCACTAATCTGCCACATTAAGAGGATCAGACTACGGGTAGTTCAGAGTATGAATGCTCTGCAGGAGGATATTTTTGTATTCATTCTATATTGGATGGTATTTGATTGGCTACTAAGATTTGTCGTTTAGTTACTATTCTTTCTCAAATAATAAAAATAAATATTATAATTCTAATTAGTGAAATAGTTCTTCCTAAGGAAGAAATAATATTTCAGCATGTGTATCTATCTGGATAATCAGAGTATCGTCGAGGTATTCCTCTTAATCCTAAAAAGTGTTGGGGAAAGAAGGTTATATTTACTCCTACGAATATTATGAAAAATTGAATTTTAAGTCATAAAGGGTTTAGTGTTATACCTGTAAATAGTGGATATCATTGAATGAATCCTCCAAGAATTGCAAACATAGCTCCCATGGAGAGAACATAATGAAAGTGTGCTACAACATAGTAAGTATCATGTAGTGTAATATCAATTCTTGAATTTGCTAATATAATTCCCGTTAATCCTCCAATTGTGAATAGGAAAATAAAACCAAGTGCTCATAATATTCTAGGTGTGTTTAAGTTTTTTCTTCCGTGCAAAGTGGCTAGTCATCTAAAAATCTTGATTCCTGTAGGAACAGCGATGATCATAGTGGCGGATGTAAAGTAAGCTCGAGTATCAATATCTATACCTACTGTGAATATGTGATGTGCTCATACAATAAATCCCAATAATCCAATAGTTATCATTGCATAAATTATTCCTAGTGATCCAAATGCTTCATTTTTTCCTGTTTCTATTGAAATAATATGTGAGATTAATCCGAATCCTGGTAAAATTAAAATGTAAACTTCTGGATGTCCAAAAAATCAGAATAAATGTTGATATAAAATTGGATCGCCACCGCCTGAAGGATCAAAGAATGAAGTATTAAAGTTTCGATCTGTTAGTAATATAGTGATTGCTCCAGCTAATACTGGTAATGATAATAATAATAGAAGAGCTGTAATTCCGACAGATCATACAAATAGAGGAATTCGTTCAGGAGTTATTCCTGCTGGTCGTATATTAATAATTGTTGAAATAAAATTAACAGCTCCTAAAATTGATGAAACACCTGCTAAATGTAAGGAAAAGATGGCTAAATCTACAGATGCACCTCTGTGTGCAATGTTACTAGATAGTGGGGGATATACGGTTCACCCGGTCCCTGCACCACCTTCAGCAATTCTTCTTACGAGAAGGAGTGTTAGGGATGGTGGTAATAATCAAAATCTTATATTGTTTATTCGGGGGAATGCTATATCTGGGGCACCAATTATTAAAGGTACTAATCAATTGCCAAATCCTCCAATTATAATGGGTATAACTATAAAAAAGATTATAATAAATGCGTGAGCAGTAACGAATACATTATAAATTTGATCGTTACCGATAAAAGAGCCAGGAGTCCCTAGTTCAATTCGAATCATCCATCTCAGTGAAGTCCCTACTACACCTGCTCAGGAACCTAAAAAAAAATATAGAGTTCCAATATCCCTATGATTAGTGGAGAATAACCATTTATTCATATTGTGATGTAAAAGTAAGGTAGAGTGGCTGAATGATTAGGCGATAGATTGTAAATCTATTTATGGTTATAAACCCTTTGCCAACTAACCAGTTCCTTTATCAGGGGCAGGAACTAACTAGTAGAAAGGCTTTATAGTCAATTTGGGACTTATAACCCTTTGCCAACTAACCAGTTCCTTTATCAGGGGCAGGAACTAACTAGTAGAAAGGCTTTATAGTCAATTTTATGATATCAGACTGCAATTCTGAAGTAGTATATATATACTAAAGCTTATAGGACTCCCTATAATTTTAACTTTGAAGGTTAATAGTTTTTTAACTTAAAGCTTTATAACCAGAAAATTGCGATTAATGGAAATATTGAATTAATCGTAATAATTACAGTTATTGGCACATTATTTATTCTCTGAGGAACTTCTCATTTTGTTGTAGAGCTGTTAATTAAAAGGATAGATCTAATTAATCGGATATAGTAAAATAATGTAATTAATGTAGTTATTACTAAGATTATAGAAATAATGTATGAATTATATATAATAGTTAATTGAATAACAATTAATTTTGGTAAAAATCCCAAAAAGGGGGGTAAACCTCCTAATCTTAAAAATGCAATAATGATTATAAATTTTTCTGTAAAATTGAGTCTTTTATTAGAATATTGATTGATATAATAAGTTGAATAAAAATTAAAAGTATAAATGATTCTAGCTAGAATAATAGCATAAATTAAAAAGTAGAATATCCACAATCTATTATTGAATTTTATACATACAATTATTCACCCTATATGGTCTATAGACGAATATCCTATAATTTTTCGGATAGAAGTTTGATTTAAACCTCCGATTGATCCTGTTAATACTATAATTGGAGTAATAATTGATATGAATAATCTATTTAAATCAATAATACATGACAAGATGTATATTGGTGCAATTTTTTGTCATGTTATTAAAATAAAACATCCAGGCCATGTTATTTTATCTAAAATTTCTGGAAATCAAAAGTGGAATGGAGGTCCTCCTATCTTTAATACTATTCTGATAGTTAATATTATTCTAAATAGTTCTTGCTCTAATGTTTGGGAAATAGAAAAGAATGGGTTTATTAAAATTGAAATTAATATAAGAATGGATCCTATACTTTGAATCAGGAAATAAATCATACATCTTTCAAAAGTTCTGTTTACTTTTTCCTTGTAAATTAAAGGAATGAATGCTATTATATTTATTTCTAATCCTATTCATATTCTTAACCATCTTTCCGATCTAATTACTAGTACTGTTCCTATAATTATAATTATTCTGAATATAATTTTTCTATAATTAATTAAAAAGAAGAAGATTAAAACTTCTATCCTCAGGGTATGAACCTGGCAGCTTATATTAGCTTATCTTTTTTATATTTTGGTGTATGATGCACAAAGAATTTTGATTTCTTAGGTTTTAGTTTAATTCTAAAAAATATAATAAGGGTAAAATATACATGTTTTATTCTATCAAAATAATCCTTTTAATCAGGCACCTTATT